AATATCCAACAATAGCTTCCATCGCATGAATAATTGATCCAGATCCTAAGAACAACAATGCCTTCGAATAAGCATGAGTAATCAAATGAAATAAAGCAGCTCGATAAGACCCCATACCTAGAGCTAACATCATATAACCCAATTGAGACATTGTAGAATAAGCTAAGCTTTTCTTAATATCTTTTTGAGCAAGAGCTAAAGTGGCTCCTAAAAATAATGTTATTATACCTATCAAAGCTATTTGATTTAGAATGTAAGGTATAACTATGAAAAGAGGAAGAAGCCGAGCTACAAGAAAAATTCCTGCTGCTACCATAGTAGCGGCATGTATAAGAGCCGAAATGGGGGTAGGCCCTTCCATGGCATCAGGTAACCATACATGAAGGGGAAATTGGGCGGATTTAGCAACAGCGCCGGCAAATAATAGGGAGGCGCATAAAGTAACAAATAAAAAATTAACTTCATTATTATAAACCAAGTTATTGAATATTTCAAACAAATCCCGAAATTCGAAACTACCTGTTATCCAATAAAAACCCAAAATTCCTAATAATAAACCAAAATCCCCGACACGATTAGTTACAAACGCTTTTTGACAAGCATTCGCGGCACTGGGTCGTGTGAACCAAAAACCTATTAATAGATAAGAACACACTCCAACTAATTCCCAAAAAATATAAATTTGTATCAAATTAGAACTAGTAACTAATCCCAACATTGAAGTATTGGAAAAACTCATATAAGCAAAAAATCTCAAATATCCCTGATCATGAGACATATAATTGTCACTATAAATAAGAACCATAATTCCAACAGTAGTGATTAATATCGACATAATAGAAGTAAGTGGATCAACCAAGCAGCCAAATTCTAAAGAAAAATCATTATTGATGGTCCAAGACCATACATATTGATAGACAGAATTTTTATTTATTTGCTGAATAGAAAAAAGGGCTGAAAAAACCATAACTATACTTAATAATAAAACACTAGGAAAAGCCCACATACGTCGAAGATTTTTTGTTGCCGTTGGAAAAAGTAGAAGTCCAGTTCCAATTAAGATAGGAACTGGAAGTGGAATGAAAGGTATAATCCATGAATATTGATATGTATATTCCATAAAAAAAAAAAAAAAAAATTTTATCTTAATTAATTGTTTCTGAGTCACCGGTTCTTATTTCTTTTCTTTTGAAAGGGGTCGGTTAATAAAAAAAATTAAGATATATAAAATAAAACTTAAATAGAATTTTCTAGCCTTAATTATTCTGAATCTTTCCAAACTACTTCAAATATTTAAAATTAAGAGGTTCTAATTGGTCAAATGATATAAATAAGTCACTAGTGAAAAAAAAATCCGTATTTAATTTTATTAATACTGAAATATTAAATTTATTAATACTGAAATATTAAATTTATTAATACTGAAATATTAAATTCAAATTTTTAAATAAAATTTTATGAAGATAAAAAATGAAAATTCTAATTTTCATTTTAATTATTACGTATTACAATAATTTTTTTATATCTATAGAACAAGGATAAATAATTATACCAAAAACAGTATTTGATATGAATCATAAAGCCCATAACTAAAACTATTTATTGTAATTCGGTTATTTAGAATCATTAACCAATTTGTTTTGTAACTAATTGTTTGTCTTACATTACAATAAAAGCTATTTGTAGGAAATGCTATGATATCCAACACTTTAATTTTACGGAAAAAAAAAGGGGGGCAAATAAAATGCCTTTAAATTATGTATTTTGTATCCTTTAACAGATTAACTACTAGTCTCATTTGATAATTAAAATTTTGTGGACTCTTTCTTCGAGCTTGAAGAATTAAATTAATATTAAATTAATTAATATAATAGAAAAAATTATTAAAGTTTTTTTATTTTTTAATTAAGCGGGAGAAGGGTTGGGTTATTAAACTTTTAGGTTTTTTTATTACATGTATAAATGTAACACGACGAAAATAGAAAGAAAACGAAACGGACAATCTTTCTTTTTTTTTTTTTATTCTTTTTTTTTTTTTTATTTTATCAACTTCAATCTATTTGGCATAGTGTACCTTATCGTTCTTATTAATATTTTATGTGATTTTTACCCCCCCCCCTCCCCCTTTTTTTTTGGAGTCTAATTTAGAGAAAAAATAGATAGAGAATAGTAAAGAACAATTGATTTTGAACAATAGATGTCTTTCACATCCAACCGAAAAACCTATTATAACTTTTTAATGGCAGTTCCAAAAAAGCGCACCTCTATTTCAAAAAAGCGTATTCGTAAAAATATTTGGAAAAGGAAGGGATATAGGGCAGCATTGAAAGCTTTTTCGTTAGCGAAATCTCTTTCTACCGGGAGTTCTAAAAGTTTTTTTTGTGTAAGAAATAAATAATCTGAATCGTTCTAATAACTAATAAAGTGATATAATTTTGTTTATAGTTTATTTATAAGATTTATAAGTTATAAAAATGATAAATAATATTTATCAATTATAATAATATTTATCAATTATAATTAATATTAACATCATAATAGTATAGTAAAATATAATTAATATTAACATCATAATAGTATAGTAAAAGAATAAATATTAATATATAAGATAAATTACAATATAAACAATATACATTAAAAATAAAAAAAATAAAAAAGAATTAGTCTCATAATGTTTTAATTTAAACGAATATAAAATTGAATTTGTTTTACTTTAATTTGAAGCCAAATTTTTCTTTCGTTTCTGATATAGATAAGAATTCTGTTGTCTACTGAATTCTAAAAATGAATGGTACTTTTTTGTTTGAAAAAGGGGTAAACGCAAGCGCAAGGTTTCGCCTTTCATTTTAGTATGTTTTATCATTTTCCGGATGGGGATTATCACTTTCCCCATCGCCCTTACTCAATAATAAAAAGAATTTTTTTTTAGTTATATTTTTGATTTTATATTATAAAGAAGAGGTCGTTGAAACTAATTGATTAAGTTTAAAATGTTTTTTATAATCTTTTAAACCATTATTTTGGGTTTTAGAAATTATTATCACTATATAAATTCCTTAAACCCAATTAAATTAATAAAAGCCCCGTTTACATTTTTAGGTAGTTATATGACGAATGCGCCAATTTTGAGTGATCTATTTTAGATCCTATGTTTCGATTGGAAGATCGATCAAGATATAATATATGTATATTAATTAAAAAATTTAGAAAATATTTTGAAGTACGGTACAATTTCTATACGAAATTTTTTTATATGATTAATACGACCACCCCAAATACCTAACTTAATGGGTTTGCTAAATCTTAACGCAAATTCTCTACACAACAAAAAATCCTAACGCAACCTAACTATGCAAATATTTACATAAATCTTTTGAGTGTATCGCTAAAATTGTGTTATATAAAAATTCTATTTTTTTATTAATCGATAAAATGAATTTTTTATTTTAGATTAATAAAATAAATGATAAAAGAAATTAATCATTAAAAAATGCAAACGAGGCAGAACATTTTTTTTACTTATATCCAGGGATTGAAGTAAAAATTATCTAGTTACAACTGTTACATTTTAGTTTTAGGAGAGCATAAAGTAATAGCCTACGAAAAAATACATTGTTAGTTCAGTTAAATAAAATTGACATCCTAAAATACTAAATAACTAAATAAAAAGATAATAATAAGATAACTAAATAAAAAGATAATAATAAGAAAAATCAATATTATTAACGTTAACGGAAACGTTTTAATCCCTAATTTTTAAACAAGTTTTTATTCATCAATTTGAATGGTTTCCTAAAAAAAATATTGGATTGAATTAACTCCTTCAAGCTCGACGATTGAATAAAAATAGGTTATTATGATTTCGAATAAGCCGCTATGGTGAAATCGGTAGACACGCTGCTCTTAGGAAGCAGTGCTAGAGCATCTCGGTTCGAGTCCGAGTGGCGGCATGGCATAGAGTAAGTCCTATAATGAATTCAATTCCCGATTTCAATTCCTATAATTGAGGGACGCCTTTATTAATTTAATAATTTTTATGATATTTTCAACTTTAGAGCATATATTAACTCATATATCCTTTTCGATCGTTTCAATTGTAATTACAATTCATTTGATAATTTTATTAGTCGATGAAATCGTAGGACTAGATGATTCGTCAGAAAGGGGGATGATAGCTACTTTTTTCTGCATAACAGGATTATTAGTTACTCGTTGGATGTATTTGAGGCATTTACCATTAAGTGATTTATATGAATCATTTATTTTTCTTTCGTGGAGTTTTTCCTTTATTCATATTATTCCATATTTTAAAAAACATAAAAACCATTTAAGCGCAATAACCGCGCCAAGTGCTATTTTTACTCAAGGTTTTGCTACTTCGGGTCTTTTAACTGAAATGCATCAATCCGCGATATTAGTACCTGCTCTCCAATCCCATTGGTTAATGATGCACGTAAGTATGATGGTATTGAGCTATGCAGCTCTTTTGTGTGGATCATTATTATCACTAGCTCTTCTAGTCATTACATTTCGAAAATTCATAAGGATTTTTAGTAAAAGCAATAATTTAGAAAATGAGTCAGTTTACTTTAGTGAGATTCAATACGTGAACGAAAGAAACAATGTCTTACGAAGCACTTCTTTTATTTCGTCTCAAAATTATTACAGGTATCAATTGATTCAACAATTGGATCGTTGGAGTTATCGTATTATTAGTCTAGGGTTTATCCTTTTAACCGTAGGTATTCTTTCGGGAGCAGTATGGGCTAATGAAGCATGGGGATCATATTGGAATTGGGATCCAAAGGAAACTTGGGCATTTATTACTTGGACCATATTCGCTATTTATTTACATATTAGAACAAATAAAAATTTTGAAAGTGTAAATTCTGCAATTGTGGCCTCAATGGGCTTTCTTATAATTTGGATATGCTATTTTGGGGTTAATCTATTAGGAATAGGGTTGCATAGTTATGGTTCATTTACATTAACATCTAATTGAATAAAAGACTTGACGAATATAAACATAGGACGTCATACAGGTATATATACGAAAACTTCATGTAAACAATCAAGAACCATTTGAATCATTTCCATTACTTGATTCAAACGGTTCTCACAAATTCAAAAGATATCTAGTTATAATAGAATTCCAATTTTTTTATTTTACTTAAAAGAATATAAAAGACTCATTTTTTTATTGTACAATCAACCATTTTTAAAATCATGGGATTTCGGTTTCATTTTTTGGTTTACTCACAAAAACTATCGAAAAAAATAATTGGATATAATAGCTTCGACCTTGTCAACTGATAATGATAAAACGAAATCGGGATAAACACCAATACCTATTACAGGTAAAAGGATAGAGATCGAAACAAATAATTCTCGCGGTCCAGAATCAAAAAAATAAGAGTTTGGGGCATTAAAAAGCTTGTATCCATAGAACATCTGGCGTAACATAGATAATGAATAAATAGGAGTTAATATCATTCCAATTGCCATTACAAAAGTAATTAATATTTTTGTCATTAAAAGATATTTTTGACTAGTAAGTATTCCAAAAAAAACTAACAATTCGGCAACAAAACCGCTCATGCCCGGTAATGCAAGAGAAGCCATTGATAAGATACTGAAAGTCGTGAATATTTTTGGAATTGCGATAGCCATTCCGCCCATTTCGTCGAGATAAACAAGACGTATTCTATCATAACTCGTTCCGGCCAAGAAAAAAAGCGCAGCGCCAATAAATCCGTGAGAGATTATTTGTAAAATGGCTCCGTTGAGTCCCGTATCGCTTATAGAACCAATTCCTATAATTATGAAACCCATATGAGATACAGAAGAGTAGGCTATTCTTTTTTTTAAATTACGCTGACCGGGAGATGTTGAAGCTGCATAGATTATTTGAATTGTGCCTACTATAATCAACCAGGGAGAGAATATAGAATGGGCGTGGGGTAATAATTCCATATTGATCCGAACCAATCCATACGCTCCCATTTTTAATAAGATTCCGGCTAAAAGCATACAAGTACTGTAATGTGCCTCTCCATGGGTGTCTGGTAACCATGTATGTAAGGGTATGATCGGTGATTTGACAGCAAAAGCAATAAGAAATCCAATATAGAATATTATTTCCAGTGCTACAGGATACGATTGATTAGCTGATGTTTCAAAATTTAATGTTGGTTCATTGGAACCATATAAACCAATACCCAAAACTCCCATTAATAAAAAAACGGAACTTCCTGCAGTGTACAAAATAAATTTTGTAGCTGAATACAAACGTTTCTTTCCCCCCCACATGGATAGAAGTAGATAAACTGGAATTAATTCTAACTCCCACATGATGAAAAAAAGTAAAAGGTCTCGAGAAGAAAATGGTCCTATTTGACCGCTATACATTGCTAACATCAGAAAATGGAATAGTCGGGAATCTCGAGTAATCGGCCGAGCCGCTAAAGTAGCTAAAGTTGTGATAAATCCTGTCAGTAAAATGGGTCCTATAGAAATTCCATCTATTCCCAATCTCCAGTAAAAATCAAAAAAATCGATCCATTTATAATCCTCTGTCAGTTGCATTAATGGATCATCCAATTGGAAACGATAACCGAATGCATAGGTTGTTAGAAGGAGTTCTATTATGCATATACCTATAGTATACCACCGCATTTTCTTATTTCCTCTATGAGGGAGAAAGAAAATTAAGGAACCCGCGAATATTGGCAAAACTACAACTAGCGTTAACCAAGGAAAATTATTCATGGTAAAAACAAGATAAACTTGGACCAGAAAAACCCGTGCTCAAAATAAATAGTTTTTGAGCGCGGGTTTTTGTCGGTAAAGGTAAAAAAATCAAATGTATTCAAGTAGGGTTTTCTGGAACGTATTAATAAGCCAGACCCATACTTCGAGTTGTTTCATGCCATAAATAAACTCGAACACTCAAGAAATCTGTCGGACAGGCGGATTCACATCTCTTACAACCAACACAGTCCTCTGTTCTTGGAGCAGAAGCAATTTGCTTAGCTTTACACCCGTCCCAAGGTATCATTTCTAATACATCCGTTGGGCAGGCGCGCACGCATTGAGTACACCCTATACACGTATCATAAATCTTTACTGAATGTGACATTTGGATCTATAAATTTTTGAATGTCAGAAAGTTTCGATCTAGTAAACTTGTAAATGAATCATATATTTAGACACCAGATGAATCAATAATTTATCATAATTTTTCTAATCAATCTACTTCTGGATTGACTCATGCGATAGAGCCAAGATACTTTAATTTCTTACATTTTTGAAAACATGTATTATTACGTTAATGTATGGTCATGGTAATTCTAATTTATGAATATTAGAATTTATATGATTAATACTACTTATTCAACAAATTCGATTGATTGATACGAGTTGATTTTCTGTTACGATAAATTGATGAAACAATAGCCGGGCCAATAGCTGCTTCAGCGGCTGCAATAGCTATAACAAAAATTGAGAAAATATTTCCTTTTAATTGGCGACTGTCAAAAAAATCAGAAAATGTTACGAAATTCATATTAACCGCATTCAGTATAAGTTCAAGACACATAAGGGCTCTAACCATATTCCGGCTCGTGATCAATCCATAGATACCGATAGAAAATAAGTAGGCACTCAAAACAAGTACATGTTCGAGCATCATTGACCAACTCCTTATCAATTTCGATTCATTTCAATATGAACTGAACAACAATTCAACAGATTCAATTGACTAGAATAAAAAAAAGTACGGAACAAAGGCAGATTTTCTATTATTAATAGAATAGATTGAATAATTTCTATTTTAGACATAAACAATCTTTAATTAAAGGGAAATAAATGTAATGTAATAAAACCGAACAGAGTTTAATGTGCATTGCTAATTCTATAAATTTTTTACTGTCGCGCTACGGCAATTGCACCTATCAAAGCGGCTAAAAGAATTATCGAAACGAATTCAAATGGAAGAAAAAAATCTGTTGATAAATGAATTCCAATTTGTTGACTATTACTTATCAAATCTTGCTCTATAATCTGGTTTGATCTTGTAGTCCAAATAATTCCGTACCATGACGTATCCGTAATAATAATCATGAGTAAAACAAAAATACTTGTACAAACTGGCAAAGTAACCACATCCCCAATGGTCCAAAGATTCAAATCTTTGTAATATTCTGAACCATTCATGAACATCACAGCAAATACGATTAAAACATTTATAGCTCCCACGTAAATAAGGAGTTGTGCAGCAGCTACAAAATAAGAGTTTAATAGAATATAGAATAAGGATATACAAACAAGAACCATTCCCAATGAAAAGGCAGAATAAATGGGGTTGGTAAATAATACCACCCCCATACCTCCTAGTATAAGAACCGATCCCAGAAAGACTAAAAGAAAATCATGTATTGGTCCGGGCAAATCCATTATATGTAAAATAAGAGATAAATAAATAGAAATGTTTTTCATGACCTTATTGAGACCCAACCAGAAATTTTTTTTTTTTTTTTTATGATTTTTGAGCAATTCCTAATTTAATCCTAAGTAAATAAATACTAAGGGATATGAATAAATGTGAGTACTATTATTGGACTAATTTCATTCTTTATCTGAAAGAGTCGTTCTAATTCTAAACGATATATTTTAAAACAATTATGGATATATTAATTAATGGATTTTCAATCCAAATTAAGACGCGTTTCTTACCAACCAATCAATAGTTGGTATTTGTAGTTATTGACCAAACAACACGAAAGAAACCTAAATTCCTTCTATATTAGTTATTAGTAAAGTAATTCTAAATTATTCGTTAATAAGAGATTTACTTATTTATTTGAGGCGAATTCAAAATTGTTCGAATTGTATAATCATCAATTACTGACATTGGTAAACGACCCAAAGCAATTTGATTATAATTCAATTCGTGACGATCATAAGTAGAAAGTTCATATTCTTCAGTCATTGATAAACAATTCGTTGGACAATACTCAACGCAATTACCACAAAATATACAGACTCCGAAATCAATACTGTAATTAAGCAGCCGTTTCTTGCGAATATCAGTTTCCAATTTCCAATCAACAACGGGTAGATCTATAGGACATACACGAACGCATACTTCACAAGCAATACATTTATCAAATTCAAAATGGATTCGACCGCGGAAACGCTCCGCGGTGATTGATTTTTCATAAGGATATTGAATAGTTACGGGTAAACGATTTGCGTGGGATAAAGTAATCATGAAACTTTGACCAATGTACCTTGCAGCTCGTACTGTTTGTTGACCATAATTCATGAACCCAGTTACCATAGAGAACATATCGTTAATATATATATGAATAGTTTTATGTTTGTTTATTTCTCTTGTTTGAGACACGTTGTGAATATAGAATGTTACTTTACAGTGAAAAGAGTTGGAAAGAAGTTGTTAATAATAGATTACCGAGAGAAATAGGTAAAAGAAATTTCCATCCAAGATTCAATAGTTGGTCCATTCTTAGCCTCGGTAAAGTCCATCTTGTTGTGATAGGAATGAACAAGAACAAATAAGTTTTAGCTAATGTAATAAAGATACCAATTATCGCTCCAAAAACTCCACATGTTTTATTTATTTCAAAAAGCTCAGAAACATATATGTCCGGAATAGATATATTCCAACCTCCCAAGTAAAGAACTGTTACAAATAATGAAGAAACCAATAGGTTTAGATAGGAAGCAACATAAAATAACCCAAATTTTATACCCGAGTATTCGGTTTGATAACCTGCTACTAACTCTTCTTCTGCTTCTGGTAAATCAAAAGGTAATCTCTCACATTCTGCTAGGGAAGAAATAATAAAAATGATAAACCCTATAGGCTGACGCCACAAATTCCATCCCCAAAAACCATATTTTGATTGCGCCTCAACAATATCAATTGTACTTGAACTGTTAGATAATTATAGTCGGTGATACCATCACTGTTACCATCGCTATTACAGAACCGTACATGAGATTTTCACCTCATACGGCTCCTTGAAGGCCAGAAATAAATATAGGGACCGCGTCAGTATTCTTTTTTGAATCTTGATATGTTTGTAGGATGGATAACTATCGGCCGGTCCCAAATTAGACCAATTGAATTCTGTCTGTTATAATTATTTTAATTCAAAATTAAATAAAAAAAGTACTTCTGAATTGATCTCATCCTTTCTTTAATTTAATAATTTCAATAATAATTTCAATTCTTCTTTGTTCAGTAATAACTTAACTGTTCAATAAAATACTTCTTGTAAAAATATCAATAACCCGTTGGTTTCACGTACGAAAAAAAAAAATTCTATATTATATTAATTAATGAATTATGACACAAATTATATATCTATTAATATGTATATGGGAAAGAATAAAAGTAACAAAGAATAAAAAAAGTATATCTTTTTTTTTTTTTTTTTCGTTCCTATTCTTCTTTCTATTTCTGAGAAAAAGAGGGCTTTCAAAATAAAGTAAAGGATTATTTCGTTTCGAATAGTTATTTATTAAATCGGTGGATAGGAGTATACTCTGGATTGGAATCGTGTCATGGGGAGTACTGCCTGATCATTTCTACCAACTTAAAGCCCCAATTAGTATTCTTTGTTTGTATATTATGTAAAAATGTCCTTTTGGAGAATTTACATAATCTCCATTACTAATCCTTTACATATGTTCGTGTTTCTAACCATCCACTCGTTTTTGCTCAATCCCCCGTTATGCTAATACATAAAAATTATAGTGAAAACTCAATACGGTTGATCTTTTGAACCCGCTTCAAGTCAGGATGACTAATCAACCAATCTTGGGGGAAACGGTCTCTTCTGTTTATGTTTATTTCCGCTTAACTCTCTAACTCTTATACATAGAAAATGAGAATCAATCTTTTTACTGCGAATTTATATATAAGCTGTTTTCTTTCACTCATCTAACTATTTGATTTAGTTCATCAACCCGAATAATGAATAAAAAAAAAATTAAGATATCTACTCAACCCATTCCAACCCTTTCCTTGAAAGGAAGGAATAGAGAAAAGTTTATGTCTATATATCAACGAATCGCACGTAGAGATATTGATAACACACATAAAGTTAATGGTATTTCATAACTAATCGATTGAGCAGCAGCTCGTAGACCGCCTAAAAAGGAATATTTATTATTTGACCCGTATCCCGACATAAGAAGTCCAATCGGAGCAATACTGGAAATGGCAATCCATAAAAAAACACCGATATTGAGATCCGCTAAAACAAGGTGATATCCAAAAGGAACTACTGAATAGCTTACTAAAATTGATATGACTGCTATGGATGGCCCGATACTGAATAAACGAGTATCCCCCCTAGATGGAAAAAGATTTTCTTTGAAAAGTAGTTTTGTCCCATCTGCTAGAGCTTGAAGAACTCCCAAAGGGCCGGCGTATTCAGGTCCAATACGTTGTTGTATCCCTGCCGATATTTCTCTTTCTAACCATACAATTACCAGTACGCCTATTGTGATTCCCACTACAAGAGTCAAAATAGGAACAAGAACCCATAGAATTCCATAAACCTCTTTTAAAAATTCTAATCTAGAAAAAGAATCGATATCTTGTACTTCCGGTGTATCAATTATCATTTCAACGATCAACTTCTCCCATAATGATATCTATACTACCTAGTATCGTCATAATATCAGCCAATTTCATTCTTTTAACTAACCGCGGAAGAATTTGCAAATTGATAAAACCCGGCGGGCGGATTTTCCATCTCCAAGGAAAACCACTCTGATCCCCTATGAGAAAAATTCCCAATTCTCCCTTTGGGGCTTCTACTCTCACATAAAGTTCTTGTTTCGGCAATTCAAATGTAGGAGACGGCTTTTTACTAATAAATCGATATTCAAAATCATTCCATTCCGGATTCCTTTCTCTATCAAAGTATCGTATTTCTAAATTCTCATAGGGTCCCCCTGGAATTCCTTCCAGGGCCTGTTGAATAATTTTTACGGATTCTATCATTTCACCAATTCGGACTAGATAACGAGCCAATGAATCTCCTTCTTTTTGCCACTGTACTTCCCAATCAAATTCGTCGTAACATTCATAATGATCAACTTTACGAAGATCCCATTGTATTCCGGAAGCTCGCAGCATTGGTCCCGATAAACCCCAATTTATTACTTCCTCTCTACCAATAATGCCTACTCCCTCGACTCGTTCTAAAAAAATAGGATTTCGTGTAATAAGTTTTTGATATTCAGCAACTCTTGTTAAAAAATAATCGCAGAAATCCAAACATTTATCTATCCAGCCATGAGGTAGATCGGCCGCTACTCCTCCGATACGAAAATAATTATGCATCATTCTCATACCGGTGGCAGCTTCGAATAGATCATATACTAATTCTCTTTCTCTGAAAATATAGAAAAAGGGGGTTTGTGCACCAATATCCGCCATAAAAGGACCGAGCCATAACAGATGAGAAGCTATACGACTCAACTCCAACATAATTATTCTGATATAGCTGGCTCTTTTAGGTACTTGAATATTTCCCAACTGTTCCGGTCCGTTTACAGTTATTGCTTCTGTGAACATAGTAGCTAAATAATCCCACCGTGTTACATAAGGCAAATATTGTATAATTGTTCGATTTTCCGCAATTTTTTCCATTCCTCGGTGTAAATAACCCAATATTGGTTCACAGTCAATAACATCTTCACCATCTAGAGTAATGATGAGTCGAAGAACACCATGCATTGATGGGTGGTGGGGGCCCATATTGACTATCATGAGGTCTTTTCTTGTAGCCGGTATATTCATAGGTTTTTCCTCGATTCATTCTTTCATGAATTGCTGAAAACGAAAAAAGTTCATTAAAATTCAAGATCTAATAAATCAAATAATTCAAAATGCCTTTATAAAAATAAAATTAACGAGTTTTTGACTCCCGAATATCCAACCGATTAATTAATTCTTTATAACATATTCTATTTTTCTTTGACAAATAAGACAGTAATCGTTGGCGTTTTCCCAGAATTTTACGTAAACCTCTCTGAGATAAATAGTCTTTTTTGTGTAATTGTAAATGTGAAGTAAGTCTTCGTATCCTATTGGTGAAACTAACTATTTGAAATTCAACAGATCCTCTGTTTTCGTCTTTTTCTTCTTGTGAAATAACTGAGATGAATGAATTTTTTACCATAAACTGAAATTTTCTCTCCCCCCCCCTCTTTTTATTTTAAGATATTTTTTATTGATAGATATCTTTATTGATCAGTAATAATAATGCCCCTAATTTTTATTTGGTATATACAAAAATTTGTATTTCGTTATTAATTTCTAATTTTTTTAATTTAATAAAACTTACTCAATCCTATTTTCATTTTAAAATTGGATTTGAAAGGGGATACAAAAGTATGGTTGGTTTCTTCACTCACAAAAGATAAAAGTTTAGACCTAAAATAAGAAAATTTTGTTCATTCTAGATCTAATTGATATGTCATTGAATTAGTATCATGTATCAGAATGGAATGTAAGACAATGTATGCGTGCATCTCTTTGTCGTCATAGACCAGATATGGTATGGGAAATATAGGAAAAATGTACTATTAATGAATTTTCAATCGGGGATACATATGTATCCTTACCATACTGAAACAACTGCCATTATTGGTATTAAACCAATAACGATTCATACAAGCTAAATCTTCTAATCGATAATTGGGCCAAAGAAATAGCTTTAATTTTATAAGTTTTTTTTTATATTTTTTGCTTTTATCCACAACTTGACTGTTTACCTCATTCCCATTACAAAAAGATGCCTTTCTATGTCTATTCTTAGAATTTAAACAAATTAGAATTCGCAATTCTCTACGACGTCTAGGCGATAAAATATTTTCAGGAACAAACAAATCATAATTTTTTTTATATCTATTTCCAGTCATCTTTTGATGTTTTGTAATGACTTCATCAGAATTCTTATCAACATGTTTTTTTTCTCGGTATCTTTGATTTATTTGATGTTTACTTTTATGAACTAATGAAATACCGAGGGTTTGATACATAATAAATTTTCCATCATTTTTTATAGCTAGACGAATTGGTTCAATAATCAAAAATCCCCTTTTAATAAATTCTGTAAGAGTTACATCTTTCTGAATCGTCAAAATATCCAGACTCATTTCGCCCCTTTGAATAGAGGATATAGTAATTTCTCTTGGATTTATCAGTCTAAGCAGGAGGCAATATACGTTGATGTTATTGATTATTTTTTTATTTAAAGAATCATCCCATCTCAATTGAAAATACAAATACCTTTTTAGGAAGAAATCAAACTCCGCTTTTGTATTGATCTTGTATTGCTTTTTATTTCTATGTTTTTTCATGTCCGATCCCGTATAATCTTCTTCAACATCTTTTTCTTGGTTTGAAAGAGCTGATTTAAGATCTGCTTGGCCCGTGGATTCTTTTTCTCCTTGATTTCGGTTTTCTAATTCAAGAGATTTTTTTTCATTCGACGATATTGATATAAAAGGATCTCTTTTTTTATTTCCAGTGATGCTTTTGTTTTCACTAGCATTTTTTTTTATATTAGAATTAAAAAGTAGTAATTTAATTGGTATAACCCACGGTTTCATTTTATACGTATTATAAAGTCTCACAAATTCTGGCAAGAACCAAAGTTCCAGATTTGATATGGGACGGCTTAGTATTTCTTCATTCATTCCCATCCAATCCAAAAGGGGTTTTTGATCGGATAGGTTGATTTTTTGATCTTGCTGAAGTGTGAGATAAAAAAGACCCTTATTATTGATTTTATCAATTATTTGATACTTATTAACCCTAGTCTTAGTATATTTATTACTGTTAGTGTCAGTATCAATATTGATCCAGGCCTCAATATCGACCTTCGTTTTAAGACAAAAATCGAGAACTCTCCAATCAAAAAATTTTCTATCCGTATTTTTATCCATATCTCGAATATCATCTTCTACCATATTAAATGATTTTTGTTTATGCGTGTTGTAATTATAAAAAATATCTTGGTTAGTTTTTACTTGTAATGGTGATCCATAAATTGAAGAGTACTTCTTAGTTTCAGAATTTATAGATTTATATGCTAAAAGATCATATCTATATTGTTTTTTAAAATTATCCTTTTGATTCAATAATAAATCTGTTTCCATTTTTGTTTTTTTTTCGTAGTTAATTAATTCATCTTTTTCATATAAATCACACAAATCTTTATATAAATCTTTATTTTGAGCTATACAGTTCAATATATTTCGCCATTTTTGTGGTACTACTCTAGACCATTTAATTTGAGATACATCACATTGATATTGATAATGACTCCTTAACCAATTTGTCCATTGATTCATTCCAGAATTGCGAAGATTCTTAGGTCTTAATTCGGAATGAAATAGTTCTTGTCTTATAACAAAAAAATCCTTTATTTCATTCTTAAGAAAAAGGGGGGTTCCATTATATTGAAATACGGATTTCAATTTCTCTAACTTAATAAGTTGGGTTTGTGATAATTTGTAAAATACATATGCTTGTGAAAAGTAAGATAAGTCAAAAAAAGTCTTTGAATTTTTTTGACTAAGACTAATATTAGTATTAGAAAGTGACTCTTTTATAATCGAAATAAATTTAATTAAACTTTGATTTGTTTTATTAATTCTTTCTTGATTTGCTTCATTACTGTTAATGTTTTTATTAATAATTTTTTTTGTTGATTCAAGAAAAAGTTGTGTATTGATACTAGGAATATTAATCATAGATAGAAAGATATCTATGTATATCTTTTCAATGAAAAATATTATAAAATAATGGGATTTACGGATTAATCGAGCAGTTCCTCTTTTTAATATCTGCCAAATATTTTTTTGTGATTCCAATCTTTTATCATCATAACTTATTTTGTTAGAACTCAAATTTCTATCTGAAGTTATAAATCCCTTTTTCTTGTCTTTTATAAATCCCTTTTTCTTGTCTTTTGTAATTTTTTCTATTTGATTTATGATTGTGTTTATTCTATCAGTCAGATCTTGCATTTTTTTTTCTGTTAATGAATAATTTGTCCAATCCTGAGATCTAATTTGAATGGACGATTCCTGAATCATCCGATTACTGATTATTGAATCTTTTTTAATTTCACTCAATTCATATACTTCTATTTCTCTTAATCCAAATAATACAATTGGGTTTATTTTTGAGAGTTCTTTTATTATTTCTTTTATAAACAGAATGTTTTTAATGATCCATTTTTTTGGTTTTTTTGAGACATTTAGAAACAATTTTGTTTGTTCTTTAAAAATTCCTAGAATTATAAAACATTTCTTTTGCAATTTTTTAATTTTTTTTTTGAGTTCTTTTAAAATCGGTTCAAAAAATGAAAGTTTTTTTCTGGGAGAACCAAAAGGTAGTTCAGCTTCCATTCCAAAAATTGTTAAAAAACAAAAATCATTTTTTTGACCTTGCTTTTTCATTGGATCATTATAAGGGGCTCGTAACTTAGATCTGTGCCAAGGTTTAAGACGAAAAGGAAATAGGATTTTGATCTGAATGCCGTCTGTTAACCAGTTTTTTGGAAATTCTTTTTCTGATAATTGAACGCCGTTATAGGTACATTTAACATGCATTTCTCTATTCCAATCCTTTAAGTCCTCATACCATTCCGGAAATTGAAATAATAGTATACGGACGATATTTTTAGCTATTATCAATGAAGGTAATATAATATATTTTCTAAGAATTGATTGGGTTACTAATAAAAAGCCTCTCATTACTTGAGCAAGTAAAAAACTATCCCAGGCTTCCGCTATTTGTATACGCACTTTCTCCTTTCTTTTGTCTTCTTCTTTTTTGTCCTCCTCTTTTTTTTTCGCGCTTTCTTTTGTCTTTTTCTCTGTATAATTCGAAATTGTGAATTCTGTGTTTTTCCACATCCAATTTTTAAAAATTTTTTTCATCCGTTCAGAAATATCAAAAAAAAAAAAAAAAGATTTGTCTATTCGGTCCAAAAAAAGAGGGGAATTCGCATTTGCTTCAAAGAGTTTCCAAGTAACTGTTTTACGTCTTTGAGCGCGCATGGAGCCTTTGATTATGTCTCGACGAAAATCCGATTGTTGGGAATAACGTATCAAAGCAACTTCGCCTGTTTGATCAGTATTATTAGTTTCTTTGGTATTAGTATAAGCATCAGTATTTTGTTGGTTATCAGTAAAAATCACTACACGTTTGGATTTTCTTGAACGAATCTGATGATCCTCTACCACAGTTTCTTCGGTTTCCCCCTCCTGTTGTTCAAAATCGTTGATTAATTTGTATGACCATCGAGGAACTTTTTTATTAATTTCTTTTATTCCAATAGATTTTTTTTTAATCATTTTATCGTTGGGAACAGTTCTAATTGCATTAAATAATAATTTTAAAATTTGGATTCGATCCTCTGAATCAATTCTTACTTGTTCG